TAGTACGAAGATTCGATTAATTTCTAGCTTTAATTGATACGACATTTTTCCTACGTAATTTCCTTATTATTGCACTATCCTAGACTGGAATGTAAGACAGTGCATATGTTCATTTGGTTGCTTGCATATAACATGGATATATTTAGATCACGGACAGAAAAATATGATTGATAGAACAACAGAATATCTAGGAAACTAAAAATTGTTAATCATGGATACATATATATCCTTAACATACTCAAGCGACTCCCATTATTGGTATCAAACCAATAGCGATTCATACAAGCTAAATCTTCTAATCGATAATTAGGCCAAAAAAAGAACTTGAATTTAATTAATTCATTTTTTTTTATGTCAAAATCTTGATTTTCATCCAAAAATTGACTCCATTTTTTTATCTTGTTCTCGTTGTAAACTAATGTGTTTTTATCCACACCAGTGTTATTCTTTAAATTCAAATTGAAAGAAATGAGAATTCTTAATTCTCTACGGCGTCTAGACGATAAAATTTTTTCAGGAACAAGCAAATCAGAATTCTTTTTGTCTGTATTTTTAGCAACATTTTTTTGTTTTTGGTATCTTTGATTACTTTGGTGCTTACTTTTATGAACCAATGAAATACCTATGATTTGATACATAAAAAACTGTCCGTCATTTTTTAGAGATAGGCGGGCAGGTTCCATAATTAATATTCCTGTTTTCATTAATTGTGTAAGATTTAAATGCCTATTCATTATATCCAGATCCATTTCTTTCCTTTGAATATAGGATATAGTAATTTTTCTGACATTTATCAGGCTAAGTAGTAGACCATATATCTGGATATTATTCATTATTTTTTGATTCAATTGATTGAAACGTCCAGCCCATCTTAATTGCAAAGGAAAATCTCCTTTAAGGAATATTTTTAGTTTTTCGATGGATTCTAAAAAGTATTCTTCAATATTGTTTTGATTATTTAATTCAAAATATTGTTTCGAATTTGATGGGCTAAATTTGAAAAAATCCTCTTCTTGCTTTCCCTTGATATTTTGATTTTCGCTAAAATTGGGATTGATATTCAAATTAAAAAGAAGTAATTTGCTTGGAATAAACCAAGGTTTCTCTTTATATTTATGATAAAGTATCCCAAACTTTGGAAAGAAAAAAACTTTCGGATTCGATATGAGGCAATTTAAGATTAAGATTTTTTCATTCATTCCCATCCAATCAAAAAATACCTTTTTGTAATTTATTTCCGAATTTGAATCAATCGGAAGATAAAAAAGACCATTATTATGAATTTTATCCTTTATTTGGTCCTTATTAGGTTCAACCTTAATATTTTTATTAATTTTATACAAAAATTTTCTATCTTTATTTTTTTCCAGATATAGAATATCGCTTTTTCCTAAATAATTCTTGCTAGAAATATTCTTGAGTATGCTAAAAAAGTTTTCTTTATTTCTGGTGGAATTTTCTTGGTTATTATTTCTTTCTAATGATGATCTATAAATATAGTAGTTATTTTTAGTTTCAGAATGAATATATTTATATGATAAAAGATCATATCTATAGTTTTTTTTTAAATTATCCTCTTTATTTGGTAATAAATAGACTTTCGAATTTTGTTTTTTTTTTGAATCAAGTAATTGGTCTTTTTCAGAGGAATACCATTTGTTTAAATCTTTATTTTGAGACGTCTGGCATTGGTTGATTCTATTTCGCCATTTTTTTGGGATTAATCTAGACGATGTAATCTGAGATAAATCGTATTGATAATGACCTTTTAACCAGTTTTTCCATGGATTCATTCCATAATTTGGAAGTTTATTATGTCTTAATTCGGAATGAAATATTCCTTGTCTTCCAAAAAAATCCTTTATTTCAGTCTTAAGAAAAAAAGACGGTCCATTATATTGAAGAATAGATCTTAACTTATTGAAGTTAATAATCTGCGTTTGTGATAATTTGAAAAATACATATTTTTGTGACAAGTAAGATAAATCAAAAAAAATATCTGACTTCCGCTTACTATTTCTAAGATTATCAAAAGCCCTTTTTATAGTCATAGACAAAATAAAGTCAATTTTATTTTGTTTTGTTTTATTAATCCTTTCTTGATTTGTTTCATTATTGTTAATGTATTTATCATTATCAAGAATTTTTTTTGTTGATTCGATAAAAAGTTGTAGAGGGATTCTGCGCATATTAATGATACATAGAAAGATATCTATGTATATTTTTTCAATGAAAAATTTAACTAATAATTCAATATTTTTTATTTTTAATATTTTCAAAATTTTTGGGGATGATTCTGCATTATTATTTTTCTTTTTTTTGATTCCTGGCGTTACTTTTTTTTTATTTTTTTTCATTATTTCTATTTCATTTCTGATTGTGTTTCTTCTATCAATCCTATGTTTCATTTCTTCTTCTGCCTGTGAATAATTTGTCCAACCTGTAGATCGAATTTGACTAAGTGATTCATGAATTATCTGATTGCTAATTATGGAATCCT